TAGATAACGTCACGGTGATTGTTTTCAACAAATCACAAAGATATTGGCACTTTATATTTTATTTTTGGGGCTTGAGCGGGTATAGTAGGTACCGCCTTAAGGCTTCTAATCCGAGCAGAATTAGGACAACCCGGAAGTCTCATTGGAAACGACCAAATTTATAATGTAATTGTCACAGCACATGCCTTCGTTATAATTTTCTTTATAGTTATACCCATTATAATCGGAGGGTTTGGTAATTGGTTAGTTCCCCTTATATTAGGAGCTCCTGATATGGCCTTCCCCCGTATGAACAACATAAGATTCTGGCTTCTTCCACCTTCTTTAACTTTACTTCTATCAAGGGGAATGGTTGAAAGGGGAGTTGGAACAGGATGAACTGTCTACCCTCCTTTGGCGGCAGGTATTGCCCATGCCGGTGCTTCTGTAGACATGGGGATTTTCTCACTACACTTGGCGGGGGTTTCTTCAATCTTAGGAGCAGTTAATTTCATAACAACAGTCATTAATATACGATCTACCGGAATGACAATAGATCGCATGCCTTTATTTGTTTGGTCAGTATTCTTAACAGCAATCTTATTGCTTCTCTCACTACCAGTTCTTGCAGGAGCAATTACAATACTCCTTACAGACCGAAATTTAAACACCTCTTTCTTTGACCCTGCTGGAGGAGGGGACCCTATCCTTTACCAACATTTATTTTGGTTCTTCGGCCACCCAGAAGTTTATATCTTAATCCTACCTGCCTTTGGCATGATTTCCCATATTATTAGACAGGAGTCAGGGAAAAAAGAAACATTCGGCACTCTAGGTATAATTTATGCTATAATAGCAATTGGCATCCTAGGTTTTGTTGTATGGGCTCATCATATATTCACAGTAGGAATGGATGTTGACACCCGTGCTTATTTTACATCTGCAACTATGATTATTGCCGTTCCAACAGGAATTAAAATCTTCAGTTGGTTAGGAACTCTACATGGGACCCAATTCACCTATAGCCCATCCCTTCTATGGGCGCTTGGGTTTGTGTTCTTATTCACCGTAGGAGGTTTAACTGGGGTTGTTTTAGCTAACTCCTCATTAGATATCATCCTTCACGATACTTATTATGTGGTGGCCCATTTTCACTATGTTCTCTCAATAGGCGCTGTTTTTGGTATTTTTGCTGGTATTGCACATTGATTCCCCTTGTTCACAGGAATCACAATAAACCCTAAGTGGCTCAAAATTCACTTCATAACAATATTTATTGGGGTAAATATTACCTTTTTCCCCCAACACTTTTTAGGACTGAATGGAATACCTCGACGTTACTCAGACTACCCTGACGCTTATATCACATGAAATGTAGTCTCCTCTATTGGGTCAACCATTTCCCTATTAGCAGTTCTTGGCTTTGTTATAATTGTGTGAGAGGCCTTCGTTAGTCTACGACCAGTAATATTCACTCTTGCCCTTCCAACTTCTATTGAATGACAACAAAACCTTCCACCGGCCGACCATAGTTTTATAGAAATCCCAATAATTGCAAAAGGATATCTAGGGTGGCAGATCAGTGCCCTGAGTTTAAGCCTCAACTAGGTAATTATTTATTACCCCTGGAAAATGGCAACATGATCCGCACTAGGCTTCCAAGATAGAGTGTCTCCTTTAATGGAACAATTAATTTTCTTTCACGACCACGCTATATTAGTGTTAATTTTAATTACTACCTTAGTAGGGTATATAATAGGCTCTTTATTTTTTAACTCTCTTACAAACCGCTACCTTTTAGAGAATCAAACAATCGAAATTATTTGAACAATTCTACCCGCTTTTATTTTAATTTTTATTGCCCTACCGTCCCTGCGCCTACTTTACCTTTTAGATGAAGTAAATACCCCAAGGGTAACCTTGAAAGCCATCGGCCACCAATGATATTGAAGGTATGAATACTCTGATTTCCTTCAAGTAGAGTTTGACGCCTATATAGTTCCTTCGGCAGACTTACCAGACTCAGGATTCCGGCTTTTAGATGTAGACAACCGAACCGTCTTACCAATAAACACCCAAATCCGAACCCTTATCTCTGCAGCAGATGTAATTCACTCCTGAACAGTACCTGCATTAGGGGTAAAAGCTGACGCGATCCCTGGCCGACTAAACCAAATCAGATTTTACATAAACCGGGCGGGGTTATTTTTTGGTCAATGTTCTGAAATTTGCGGCGCAAATCACAGATTTATACCTATTGTTATTGAAAGAGTTTCAATTAATGCTTTCTTAGATTGAGTTGTAGCAACTAGAGACGACGCCTTATCAGATGACTGAAGTGTAAGTTCAGGTCTTTTAACCCTGCTATAGTAGAAACAACTACTTCTGATAACCTTAAAATTAGTTAAATAATAACATAGGCTTGTCAAGCCTAAATTATCAAACTTTGATATTTTAAACACTAATGCCCCAAATAGCCCCCCTTCTTTGGTTACCTTTATTTATTTTTTTCTCTGCTATCTTTTTAATATTTACTGCTTTTAACTACTCTATTAAAACCCCAATTAAAATTTCTAATGTATCAAGAACAACCTTAAGCCACAAATTAACCTGGAAATGATAACTAATTTATTTTCTAGTTTTGACCCTATGTCAAGAGTTTTCAACCTCTCACTTAACTGACTCTCTGCTCTTTTAGGACTAAGGTTTCTACCTTATTTATACTGGGCTATACAAACCCGCTGATCCCTACTGTGGGCTAATACCACTATTGCAATCCACAAAGAATTTAAAGTTTTATTAGGCCCGACTGACTCAGGGGCCTCTATCTTATTTGTTAGTTTATTTAGCTTTATCGTATTTAATAATTTTTTAGGCTTACTACCTTATGTTTTCACAAGATCTAGCCACCTCACCATAACACTAGCTCTTGCCCTTCCTTTATGGTTATCTTTTATAACCTACGGAATTATTGTACACACCCAACATATATTAGCCCACTTAGTCCCCTCTGGGACCCCGGGCGCCTTAATACCTTTTATAGTTTTAATTGAAACAGTAAGTATTATAATCCGCCCATGAACCCTAGCCGTGCGATTAGCCGCTAATATAATCGCAGGACACCTCTTACTAACCCTCTTAGGAAACACTGGAACCTCTCTTTCCTTTACACTCCTATCCGTCCTTATTTTAGCCCAAATTCTCCTTCTAATCTTGGAAGCAGCCGTTGCTGTTATTCAATCCTATGTGTTTGCTGTTCTTAGGACTCTCTACGCCAGAGAAGTTAACTAATGTCAACACACGGACACCACACATACCACTTAGTAGATATAAGCCCTTGACCCCTTACAGGGTCTATTAGGGCCATAATATTAACAACTGGATTAGTTAAATGATTTCACCAATTTAACATAGACCTCCTTATTTTAGGGTTTTTAGCCACATTATTAACAATAATTCAATGATGACGCGATATCACACGAGAGGGTACCTACCAAGGCCTTCACACAAACCGTGTGGTTATAGGATTACAATGGGGTATAATCTTATTTATCGCCTCTGAAGTCTTGTTTTTCTTCTCCTTTTTTTGGGCCTTCTTCCATAGAAGCTTAGCCCCTACCTCAGAGTTGGGGAATTGCTGGCCCCCTATTGGAATTCAACCTTTTGACCCCTTCCAAATTCCCCTTCTAAATACAGCCATTCTTCTAGCCTCGGGAGCTACTGTTACCTGGGCCCATCACGCCCTTCTAGAATCAAATCACACACAAGCCCTCCAAAGGTTAGCCTTAACAGTAATTCTAGGAATTTATTTTTCAGCACTTCAAGCCGTAGAATATATTGAGGCTCCCTTCTCTATTGCAGATTCTGTTTATGGAGCAACCTTTTTTGTAGCCACAGGGTTCCATGGGTTACACGTGTTAATTGGATCTTCTTTTTTATTAGTTTGCCTAATCCGGATGTTTATGTGCCATTTCTCAGAAACCCACCACTTTGGATTTGAAGCCGCCGCATGATACTGGCACTTTGTTGATGTAGTATGACTGTTCTTATATATTTCCATTTACTGATGAGGTGGTTAAAAAGAAAATATTTTTTTAGTATAATTAGTATTATTGACTTCCAATCAATAGGCCTGGGGTTCCCAGAAAAAATAATTTTTTTACTTATAACTATAACTTTAATCATCCTTATATTAGCTCTAGTAGTAATAATAATTTCCTCTCTCCTCTCTAAAAAAATAATTACAGACCGAGAAAAAAACTCGCCGTTTGAGTGTGGATTTGACCCGAAAGGTTCCGCCCGTTTGCCATTTTCCCTCCGATTTTTTTTGATTGCTGTTATTTTCTTAATTTTTGATGTAGAGATCACACTTCTCTTACCCTTAGCCTCAATTTATAATACGAGTAGAATCTTCTCTTGAACAGTTACAGGAATATTTTTTCTTATTATTTTACTAGCGGGGCTTTACCACGAATGAAACCAAGGAGCCCTTAATTGAAAAGAGTAAGCAACTAAAATTTCCTGCTCAATAATAACGACACTGTTAGAAGCTATAGTCAACAATGATTCCTGATTTGCAATTAGGAGGTGCTCTATTGAGCTGGCTTCAAGCCAAGAAGCGAACGTCGCTTTTAGGTTCGATCTAAACTCCGGAGGTCCTTCTCCCTTGGCTATTAATTAAAGCCAAAAAGCGGCCTATCACTGTTAATGATAAAATTGAAAGCGTCTTTCTAATTAAAGAGAAATGTAAATGCTACAAGAAAAGGTTTCTAACCTTAGCTTTTGCGGCCTAAGCCCCGCTCTTTCTCCGTCATTATAGTGTAAATAACACACTATACTTTCATTGTAGAGATAAAGGGACTCCTTTTAAAGATACCTAGGGGCAGAATGCCACTTCTACAGCTTCAATGTAACGCCCTTTTATTAAACTACCCAAGTAGGACCCTTACTTATAGAAAACTATCCTTCTATAAAAACCATTAAAGCAACTAACCATATAACTAAAGAAATCATATAAATTTTAACCCTATTATCCTGAGCTACCTGCAAATAATTAGAAGATTTAATTAAAGTTGAATAAGCCCCCTGACCACCATAAAACTCCCTTCACCCTATATCCCCTACCCCCGAATAAAACTTACCAACCTTCAAAATACTTAAACTAACCCCCCGTGTAGAAATTAAGGGTAAAAACCATATAGACCCCCTAAATACAACTAAACTATAATAACGCAGAGATTTTAAAGAATAATTCACCCTTATAATATTTAATAAATAACCCAATAAAGCTCCAGCCCCTCTCACTAATAAAGCTAATAATTTTATACTCCTTGGCAAGCAAATTATATAAGGGGCGGGAAAAATAAGTCAAGCTAAAGCCGCGCCGCCAAAAACCGAGCCTCCTCCTAATAATAATATTGGCCAAGTTATAACGGGATTGTCGTCCCTCACCCCTCTTTCCGCACTAAGATTAAAATCTCTCACTAACCTATAAAAAACCAAACGAAAAGTATAACACACTGTTAAACCAGTGGCCACTACTAAAAGCCAAAAGCAAACCTCGTTTAAGGGAGATGAAAAGGCGACCTCTAAAATTAAATCCTTAGAATAAAACCCTGCTAAAAAAGGTGTTCCACATAGAGCTAAGTTAGCAAGATTCACCCTTGCTACTCTAAGCGGTATAAAGCTAACAGTACACCCTATGACACGAATATCTTGGTAATCTCCAACACTATGGATAATAGAACCTGCACATATAAATAAAAGGGCCTTAAAGAGAGCATGAGCTAACAAATGAAAAAATGCCAACTCGGCCCATCCTATAGCTAAAATTGTTATTATAACTCCTAATTGACTAAGTGTCGACAAAGCAATAATTTTTTTAAGATCCGTTTCAAAATTAGCACCTAATCCAGCCATAAATATAGTTAACCTAGCTAATAATAGGAGACAACTTTGCTCTGAAGTTCCCTCTAACGCAGGACTAAACCGAATTAAAAGGTAAACCCCCGCCGTAACAAGAGTAGAAGAGTGAACTAATGCTGAAACTGGAGTTGGGGCAGCTATTGCCGCAGGAAGTCACGCTGAAAAAGGAATTTGAGCCCTTTTAGTTATAGCAGCTACTACAATAAAAGCTACTAACCCCAATTGGGCCCCCATCGCTTCCCTCCCAACATAAAAAATAAAATTTCAACCCCCAAGACTAAATATTAATGCAATACTAAGTAGGATACAAACATCTCCCACCCGATTGGAAAGTGCAGTTAACATACCCGCGTTAGCAGACTTTTCATTTTGATAATAGATAACCAGTGCATAAGAAACAAGCCCTAATCCATCTCAGCCCAAAAGAATCCTAATTATATTAGGACTAATAATCAACAACCCTATTGATAAAACAAAACCTAAAACCAAGTATATAAAACGATTAATATTAGGATCTCTAGCCATATAACTCCCCCTATAAAATAAAACTATAGAAGAGATAAACCTCACAAAAGCTAAAAATATTATAGAAACCCAATCAATAATTAACCTTATACCCAAATAAGACGAATTTAAAGTTACAATTTCTCACTCAATAAAGAAAGAATTGCCGGATAAAAGCAAAAAAAGGGAAACCCTTAAGCCCCTTAAAGCTACTATAGCTAGGAAAACTATTCTAATAACATTTATTTTTAAACCCCATAACACTGTTCAAAATACTTTATCCATATATCTTTGGCCCCACAAACCAACATTTTTATTAAACTATTTAAACTAAATTAAATTTAAAACCAATCTTCTTTTTAAAATTAATAGATTTAAGGGTAGTCAATGAAGCACCAAAATTAAAAACTCACGCACCTTACCAGAACAACACGAAAATAAAGAATTAACAAACTTGCCATGTTGGCTTATTGAATATATATATAAAGTGTAGGCCGCCCTGAAAAAAGATAAAGCTGCTACCCTTACCAAAGCAAACTTAGATCAACAACCTACTCTTATAATAAGTCTAATCTCACCTAAAAGATTAAGGGAAGGAGGGGCTGCCATATTACAAGCCCTTAAAACAAATCACCATAAAGCCATCCTAGGTATAAAACTAAGCAAGCCCTTCCTAATGAAAAGGCTTCGACTCCCAATCCGTTCATAAGCTATATTAGCAATACAAAAAAGGCCAGAAGAACAAAGACCGTGCCCAACTATAACAGAAACTGCTCCTCCTAACCCCCATCACCTAAACAATATAAGGCCACACAACACTAAACCTATGTGAGCAACAGAGGAATAAGCAATTAAAGATTTAACATCCGCCTGGCGCATGCAAATTAAACTAACAATTGCACCCCCTGTGGCACCAAATCTAATCCAAACTCAAGTAAATCTTAAAGACTGTTCTTTAAATAAAGGCAGCACCCGTAAAAGCCCATAACCCCCTAACTTTAATAAAACACCTGCTAAAATCATTGACCCCGCTACGGGAGCTTCTACATGAGCCTTAGGCAACCATAAATGAACTATAAAAACAGGAAGTTTAACAATGAAAGCAAAGACCGAACAAAAATATCAAATTAACCTTGTAGAAGTTGAAGAGGTTAACCCGTCTACCAGCCCAATAACCAAAGTTCCTCCTTGGCCTTTAAACCTAAGTAAAGAAACTAATAAGGGTAGTGAGGCAAATAGTGTATAAAATAATATATACACCCCCGCTTGAAGACGGTCGGGTTGGTACCCCCAACCTAAAATTAAAATAAAAGTAGGAATTAAAGACCTCTCAAAACAAACATAAAATAATAAATAATCCATGCAAGAAAATGTTAAAACAAGACTTAATAACAAAAGAACATTTACCTTTAAAAACAACCTAAAATAGTTTCCTAAGTCATAAATCTTCTGTCTCCTTCCAACTACAAGAGCGGCCACCCAAAAACTTAACAAAATTAAGACATACCTAATCGAGTCAATTCCAAATATAACCCCTAAGCCCGCAATGTGAGAGCCAACTCCTGCAAATAAACTAAATAAAACCCTAACTAAAAGCAACGAACAAAAAAGAGTAGTTCACTCCCTACAAATTATAAGTATCGATAATACAAAAAAAACAAACTTTAACATTGAAGTGCTCTAAAACTATTAAAATTATCATTCCCGTGTCTGCGAACCACTGAAACAAGCAAAGCTAAACCTAGTGCCCCTTCGCAAGCCGCTAAAGTTAAAAAAAATAAAACAAAAAAATTATCTCCTCCTAAAGTAACAATACTTAAACTTATAACCCAAAAAACTCTAAGTATAATAAACTCAAGCCTTAATAAAGAACTTAATAAATGTTTACGAACCCTGACAAAAGAACCCACTCCACACAATAATATAACAACTGGAATGGTGTATTGAAATAAAAGAACTAACATTAGCCTTAATAGTTTATATAAAACTCCGGTCTTGTAAACCGAAAAAGAAATTATTTTTCTTAAAGCATCAGAGGAGAGAATGCCCTTCCCATCTTTAGTCTCCAAAACTAATATTCTAATTAAACTATCGCCCTGCTCTGAAATTTCTCTTACACTTAACATAATATCTTTGATCTTAACCACCTCTCTTATTTTTTCACAAATAACGCAGCCCCTTTCCATAGGATTAATAATTGTGGTTCAAACCATCTTAATTGCATTTGTTGCCGGAGTTGGAAGTAACTCTACTTGATTCTCATATATCCTATTCCTAGTTTTCTTAGGAGCGATGCTCGTGTTGTTCCTCTATGTTGCCTCCTTAGCCCCAAATGAAGCCTTTCCAATCTCATCTACTATAATTGCAATTTTATTAATCGGAATTCTAAGCCCCCTCCCACTTTTTCTCTTAGATCAAATAGCCGTCCCACTTAAAATAACAATTGAAGGAACTTCTTTTAGAGCAGAACAAATTATAATTTCAGCCAAATATAAACTAGGGCTAATATATAGCTTACCTTCTATAAACCTAACGATATATATCATCATATATTTACTACTAACACTTATTGTTGTAGTAAAAATTACAAACACCTTTTTTGGGCCACTTCGTTTAACCTAATGACAATACCCTTACGTAAATCCCATCCCCTCTTCAGAATTGCTAACGGAGCCTTAGTAGACCTGCCGACGCCGGCAAATATCTCAATCCTTTGAAACTTTGGATCCCTCTTAGGGCTATGTTTAATCACCCAAATCGCCACGGGGCTTTTCCTTGCTATACATTACACAGCAGATATTAGACTAGCTTTTTCAAGTGTTGCTCATATTTGCCGAGACGTAAATTATGGATGATTACTTCGAACTTTACACGCCAATGGAGGGTCCTTCTTCTTCATTTGCCTTTTTATACACATTGGGCGAGGTATTTATTATGGCTCATTTATGTTCATACATACTTGAATAGTCGGTGTCGTAATCCTATTCTTAACTATAGGAACTGCGTTCCTTGGATATGTGTTACCTTGAGGACAAATATCCTTCTGAGGAGCAACAGTTATTACTAACTTAGCCTCAGCCATCCCTTATATCGGAACTAATTTAGTCCAGTGAATCTGAGGGGGGTTTGCAGTTGATAATGCCACTCTTACACGCTTTTTTACTTTTCACTTTTTATTCCCTTTTATAGTTGCTGCAGCAACTATAGTCCATATTCTATTCCTACACCAAACAGGATCTAATAACCCACTTGGAATTTCTAGCCAAGTAGATAAAATTCCCTTCCACCCTTACTTCTCGTATAAAGATATTGTAGGTTTTATTGTAATAATCGCAGGACTTGTTATTTTAACACTTTTAAACCCTTACCTATTAGGAGATCCCGATAACTTTATCCCTGCCAATCCTTTAGTAACACCGGCCCATATCCAACCAGAATGATACTTTTTATTTGCTTATGCCATCCTACGATCCATCCCCAATAAATTAGGAGGAGTTATTGCCTTAGTGCTTTCTGTTGCTATCTTGTTTATCCTTCCTTTTACCCACAAGGCAAAATTCCGAAGTCTTGCATTTTACCCTTTAAACCAATTCTTATTCTGATCCATAGTAGTTATTGTTATTTTACTAACCTGAATTGGAGCCCGACCTGTTGAAGACCCCTATGTTTTAACTGGGCAAATTCTAACCGTTTTATACTTTGCCTATTATATTGTCAACCCTCTCAGATTAATTTTATGGGATAAAATACTAGATTGAGAAGTTAACTTTATGGAAAGTTTATGCTTTGAAAGCATACTAAAAGAGTTCAATTCCCTTACTTCTTCCCTAATTCTAACTTTATTACAAAGTTATATTAATATCACCTCCAATAAAACCTTTATTCCCATATAAAATACACAAAAATTTAAGGCTACAGGCAAAAACCTTTTTCAAGCCAAATATATTAACTTATCATAACGAAAGCGCGGTAGCGTTCCACGCACCCATACAAAACTAAACGCAACAAAAAGGGCTTTTAAATAAAAAACGAACCTTATTAAACTTCCCCCTATAAAAATAACACTAAAAAGAACCCTTATAAAAAGAATACTAGCATACTCTGCTATAAAAATAAGAGCAAAGCCGCCTGCCCTGTACTCAGTATTAAAACCAGAAACTAACTCTGATTCACCTTCTGCAAAATCAAAAGGAGTCCGATTAGTCTCAGCTAAACAAGATGCAAATCAAACAAGAGCCAAGGGGCCCATAAAAACTCTGAACCAAAGATACCGCTGATAATCTCTAAACAAACTCAGCCTAAACCCACCCACTAAAAATAAAGTACCCAATAAAATTAAAGCCAACCTTACCTCATAAGAAATAGTTTGAGCTACAGCACGTAAACACCCAAGCAAGGCATATTTAGAGTTAGAGGACCAACCCGCTCCTATTGTAGTGTACACTCCTAAACTAGTACAACATAAAAAAAACAAAACCCTTATCTTAAAACTTAACAAACCAAACTCATAGGGCATTCTACACCAAACTAATAAAGCTACAAATAGCCTAAAAACAGGAGATACATAATAAGGAATAAAATTAGATATTGTAGGGAGAGTTTGCTCCTTAGTGAATAATTTTACTGCGTCTGAAAAAGGCTGAAGAATCCCTATAAACCCTACTTTATTTGGCCCTTTCCGGATTTGAATATAACCTAAAATTTTTCGCTCAAGAAGAGTTAAAAAAGCGACTGCCACCAACACAAAAATAACTAATAAAATAACCCTAACTAGCTTAGATAACTCTATAATAAACTTTACAAAAGTTTGTTATTTATAGAACTTGCCTATATATTTAGGTCCTAAGCCTAACGCACTACTCTGCCAAAATAACAAAATTACTATTCATCAAAATCTAACAGATTTGCTGGCCCTTTTGATCCTTTCGTACTAAAAAGGGCTTCTTTTACCTGAGAGATAGAAACCAACCTGGCTCACACCGGTTTGAACTCAAATCATGTAAAGTTTTAATGGTCGAACAGACCAACTAACTAAGCTGCTACACTTAAAAGATACTTTAATTCAACATCGAGGTCGCAACTAATTTCATCGATAGGAACTCTCAGAAAAAATTACGCTGTTATCCCTAAAGTAACTTAATCTTTTAATCTTTATTAAAGGATCAACTAACTAAATAAAACTATTCCTTTCACTTACAGTTATTAAAAATTATATAATAGTCGCCCCAACCTAACAATAATACATCTCACTCAATTTAAACAAAAATTTATGAAGCAGAAATAAATTGTAAAGTTTTATAGGGTCTTATCGTCCCCTCAGAATATTTAAGCCTTTTCACTTAAAAGTAAAATTCAATTTTTAAGGAGGAGACAGCTTCCTTCTCGTGCAGCCATTCATTCCAGCCTCCAATTAAGAGACTATTGATTATGCTACCTTCGCACGGTCAGAATACCGCGGCCCTTTAGCACACAGCCAGTGGGCAGACTAAATTGTTTATATAAACCAACAAAAATGTTTTTGATAAACAGCCGGAAGTCTAATTTGCCGAGTTAATTCTCCTTAACAAAAATATATTATAATTTAATCAAATTTTAATTCCATAAAACACAATAAACACTCTACTAATACAACCACTTTAACTATATTTTTTATATTAAAACACACTTTCTCTTAACTTAATTCAAACAAATAAAAATATATATTTATTCACCACATTGATTATAACACCCTCTAAAATTAGCTAATTTTAAGCCTATTCCAATGAAAATATAACTTATTTAACCTTAAACTAAACTAACTAACGAGCTCATGCCCCCTAAAATCTCAGCCAACCTAACTAACAATTGACGCTAAATTAAATTTATTTCAGAAAAAATTAGATATAGAAAGACGACTAGCATATCACTCCTAATCTTTAATTTCTAATACCTTTACCACGGTAATTAGTTTTAAACATTAGCTCCTTTCCCTTCGAAAATAAATAAAATTTTATAGCCAAATAGGAAGACCCTGATACAAAAGGTACAAATATTTCTTTTTATTAATTCACAAAGTTCCCCTACAGTACTTTTAACCTTTAACCAACGACACTAATTTCAGGCGACTTACTATTAACATATTATTCCCATTACTCTGACCAATATAACAATTTAACCTTATTAATCAATTATTTATCCTTTTAGAGCACGTCCTTATTAGACGATCACTTCATTGTAAGTGAAGCACTTTATTAGCTATCCTCTATATAAAATTCCAGGGGCCCCTTCCGGCACCCCTACTATGTTACGACTTATCTCATTTTAAGATGAGAGCGACGGGCGATGTGTACATATCACAGAGCTAAAATCAAATTACCTTAATAAAATAATATTACAATTAAATCCAATTTTTAAAAGTATTTCACCCTTTTAGCCAATAACTTAATTAACTGTAACCCACTTACACTTTTTTATAAGCTGCACCTTGACCTAATATATACATTCAATAAATAATTCCAATAGTTTTCTCTCGAAACAATCTAATAATGGCGGTATACAAACTGATACACGAAAAAAAGTAAGGTATTTCGGGGATTATCGTTTATGAAGCAGGTTCCTCTAAGAAGAATGTGATACCGCCAAGTTCTTTGGGTTTCAAGACAGTAACTATTACTACCCAGGAGCTTATTAATTTCAAAATAGTATAGCAGGGTATCTAATCCTATTTTAACCCTATCTCTTACGGGCTTCAATGTTAAACGAAATGCTCTATTCTACACAAATATTAAATTTCACTTTTTTATTTTTAAAATAACACATCAATCAATAAACAATCACCTTACCCCACACCTAAAACCTCCTCTTATTTAATCAGTCTAACCGCGGCTGCTGGCACAAGTTTAGCCTCAATTAAAAAGTTCTCTAGTTCAAGCTATCGCCCATGTCCCAAATCTTTACGCTGAGATATAATAACCCTAATTTAATAAATAACGAAGTTTAAGCACCTACTTACATACGCAACTACCTAACAAAGGAAATTATAGCCAGAATCAAACTAATATATTATATTAATAATGGGGGGGCTGCCATAATTAAAAACAATCAATAATAATTAAGGTATACAAATTTAACTACTTATAACAAACAAATATTTACCGCTGTAAAAAACAACCCAATCTAAAAAAAGGGCCAAACTAATCCCATTTCCCCCTTCTTTTCCATTTACGACCACCTTTTATCATAAATTAACTTCTCTGTTGAAAACGTATATTTTTACCCCCTCACTCTAACTTTAACCACTGTACTAATTTTTATTTTTTATCCAAAAAAGTTGTGTTGATATTATAATTCTTTTCGATTTTAATAATAGTGATATGAGACTAATTTGTTAGTCTCATCTCACATAAATTAATTGTATACAATTAATAARGAATTAATAGTTAGGTAATTAGAGCAAGATTTGGAAACTTTTATAAATTGAGAAATAAGGACATAAAGCAAGTGTAAGTTTTTATCGTTAAAGAGAGATTACACTATATGATGAGAATATAAGGACAAAAAAGATCTTATAAATTAAGCTATGGGGACAAAAAAGATCTTATAAATTAAGCTATGGAGACAAAAAAGACCTTATAAATTAAGCTATGAAGGACAAAAAAGGGATTATAAATTAAGCTATAGGGACATAAAGCAAGTGTAAGTTCTTATCGTTAAAGAGAGATTACACTATATGATAAGAACCCTAACGACTAGGAAGATTTTATAATTAAAGAAATGAAGCCATAAAACAAGTGAAAGTTCTTATCGTTAAAGACTGATCACAATATATACTAAGAATATAAGGACAAAAAAGATTTTATAAACTGAGCTATAAGGGACAAAAAAGATATTATAAATTAAGCTATAAGGACATAAAGCAAGTGTAAGTTTTTATCGTTAAAGAGAGATTACACTATATGATGAGAATATAAGGACAAAAAAGGTTTTATAAATTAAGATATAGAGACAAAAAAGATTTTATAAATTAAGCTATAAAGGACAAAAAAGGGATTATAAATTAAGCTATGGGGACATAAAGCAAGTGTAAGTTCTTATCGCTAAAGAGAGATTACACTATATGATAAGAACCCTAACGACCAGGAAGGCTTTATAATTAAAGAAATGAAGCCATAAAACAAGTGAAAGTTCTTATCGTTAAAGACTGATTAGAATATAGGCTAAGAATAACCCATCAAGTTAATTAAATAATTATAATTGAAGGTTATATATATTAAATTAAATGTCTACGATATAAGTAGTAAATAGACCCTTTAGGAAAATTACTTTTATTCCGGAGGAAGTGTAATTTTCTGTTTTAAAGGGTCTATTTACTTATACAATTCATATTTTAATTATACTATACGTGTAATATTAAAGAATATTTAATTTTACAGAAAGGGTATAGATATATAAACTAAACTTTAATATTAAATATTTAATTCAGACTTAAATAGATGTGTAAAATCAATCAAAGAGTATAAATCGATAAATGTGTTAGGTCATTACTTAAATATTAATCGTTCCCTTTCTAGAATTCCTTTATGTTTCCCATTATGGGAAACGGAATTCTACCTTTAAAGGGAACTCTAATTCTAGACTAAAATAACTATTTACAGAGAATTCTGTAAATAGATATTAATCTAAATTTTTTATAATTACTTAACCTTATATAAGCTATTTCAAATTAAAGCTTATAAATCGAGAACAAGATTCTTTATACACTTTAAATAATTATAATAAATCACGTTTACGTGTTTGAAAGATAAAACACTATCAACTTCTATAAATAACTATAAAAATTAGCAATTAATTAAAAAAAAAATCATACATATATTGTATGTCTCTGACCCCCACAGAAAAAACTCCGTTTTACTATGAATGGTAGTGTGCTTGATAAAAAGATCGCTTTGATAGAGCGGAATATGGGAGATACCTCCTCACTATTGACCATCTTATCGGAACCTTATAATATGTGAGTTAAGAGCTTGCCGTCCCTGACGATAAAATCTAACGTAATTATTCCTTAGATCAACTAAAATTGGTCTACCATAATTACAAAAACCCCTGGGCCACCTCCCAGCAACCAATGTAATGTGAGCTAAAACTCACCGATTAATGAATAAATTAACTTAAAACCCCCCCCGTGGTTAAACACGCAATCCGAAAAATAAAGATTTGCCGTGGAAATCACACCCTGGAACCTTATAATATGTGAGTTAAGAGCTTGCCGTCCCTGACGATTTAAGCTAACTGTACTCTTCCCTAAGGCAACTAAAATTGCCGTCCGGAATAAAACCTTTAGCTAAATCCCAGCAACCAATGTAGGTGAGCTAAAAATCACCGATTGGTGATCAAATTAGCCCACAATAACCACTTAAAGCAAATCCATAAACTTACTGTAATAGTCAACCCAAGCAAATCACCAAATCAATAAATTAGTTTTAACGGCTTACAAAACCCAATTTTTCACTCCGATTGACTCAAACTCTGTATAAAACACCTTTAACTTACTTAATAATAAACGGCCTTAGCCCTGTCCTATCAATAGCTGGCAACATAGTTAAAAACCTTAGGGGACCAAACTTAACAATAAATCTTGACCCTGCCATTATGAATTATGGGATTCCACCATCTCCTTAAAGATCAAAACTTCACGTGCTAAACACCAAAACATAAATTACCTGGCCAACTAGGCCTACGTGCTGAAAGATAAGCTAAACTTAAGCTTACGGGTTCATACCCCGCCTATGAAATTATTATTCTCCTTCAAATTTTTTTTCTAAACCCAGCCCGTATCCTCTTCCTAACAACTCTCACATTAGGGGCCCTGCTTGCAGCCAGAAGAACCTCTTGATTAACCGCCTGGTTTGGATTAGAGTTAAACCTTCTTTCATTCATCCCGCTAATCGCGTCTACCTCTAACATCTACTCCTCTGAGAGAGCCTTAAAATATTTCCTAATTCAAGCGCTAGGCTCTGCCTTAATCTTAGCTAGGGCCCCTGGAATTTTATTGTTAAAAAATTTAACTTTAACCCCAATTATTTTGGCGCTTTTAATTAAAATAGGAGCCGCGCCCTTCCACTTTTGATTTCCCTCTGTAATACAAGGAATCCAATGAAACCAAGCCCTTATTTTAATAACAATTCAAAAAATAGCCCCATTATTTGTATTAACCTATGCCCTTTCCAGGGGAAGAATAATGCCCTACTTTATCGTCAAAATATCTTCTATCCTCTCATCGATTGTTGGTAGATTGGGGGGTTTAAACCAAACGCTCCTTCGTAAAATTATAGCTTACTCCTCCATTAACCATTTAGCTTGGATATTAGCCGCTCTGTCTTTCCAAAAATCCTTATTAACGCATTACTTCGCAGTTTATGTTATTGTAGTAGCCTCAGTTACCTTTATTTTTATATCCTACCAAATTTTTCATTTTAACCAAATATTTCAAATTGATAATTCAAACACACTTGTAAAAGTAGGGTTATTTTCCACTTTATTCTCAATAGGAGGCCTGCCTCCCTTTCTAGGATTTATCCCTAAATTAATAGTAGTGCAAGGCTTAGCTTTGACAGGACAAACACTCTGGCTAGCTTTCCTACTTTTAACAGCAGTGGTAACACTAATTTTCTACGTCCGACTCCTTTTAATAGGAATAGTTCTAACAGCCGTAAAACCCCGCCCTACTCTCACTAAAAAAGACTACCTACCCCTGCTAATTTTAACAGCTCTCAACCTAACTCCTCTTATCGCCCCTTTATCAATCTTCATGCCTTTTTAGGGCTTTAAGTTAAAAAAACTACCAGCCTTCAAAGCTTGCAACGAGGATGTTGCCCCTCAGGCCCTTAAGCTTAGGTTAAAACTCCTTCAGAATTGCAGTCTGGTATGCACATTTACACTACTAAGCCGTCAGAGAAATATAAATTTCGTCTACAGATTTACAGTCTATCGCCTAACCCTCAGCCACCTAACAC